GAGCCTGGGATATGGCTTTCCGAAATCCGTTACCTCATTTCTCAACCTAGTTTTGGCAAGTTAAGCTCCGATGAGATATTTCCCCCAGTGTTGGGATGCTTCATTCGATGTGAAATCGATATTGAAAACCCGGCGTGAAGGAGCAAAACAAGCAGAAGCAGATACGGATGATAGACAGAGCTTCTTTTTTCCCCGCTCGAAATGGTTTTTATGGGTCCCACACCATAGGAATAGGATATGAGCAGAGGTGACAGATTGCCCAATGTGTTTGGCCTATTTGTTTTCTCAGCTCCACCCAAAAGGAAACTGTAAGGCAGTTTTAGTTTGGCAAGTCCCCAAATTCGATTGAAACTATTTTTCGAGGAATGTTGCAAGGGAGTCGAGGCTGCCTCCGCCTTCACCCAACATCCTTGTAACCTCATAACTATACTTGGTATACCAGCACCCCACCCCTGCCAGTGCTAACTCCCTTTTTGCTAGGCTTTCGATCTTTCTTAATCATAACCTTTTAGATATGGGATTGCTAGTAACAACTGGTGATAGAAACGGCTTGACCTCCCCGAGCTCTTGTGGTACAATTTTCTCCCCGCGGAACCCAGACTTCCGATTCGGCTCGCGGAAGGGGGTAGTAGAATGCAGCGGGGCTTGACCAGTGGCTCGTGACGGAACAGGCTGACTAAGCCGCAATCGACTAAACAAATAACCTATTAACCTTAACTTATTTTTCTTTTTTTTTTCTTGTATGTATCCTTGGTTTTTCTCCTCACTGCCGCTTCAGCGTCGTCGTCGCTGGCAAACTCCAGGTAGTGATCGGATCCTACCCACTCCATATTTCGGCTCACCTACTTATTGGGGTAGTTCGTTAGCGTTGGGTTGCTGGATCCTCTTCAGGTAGCCTCGTCGAAACGAAATAAAGAACGAGAGTGAAATATCGAAACTGTCTCCATTTCAAAATGAATTCCTTATCAAAAAATGATTAATGATGCGGATAAGCTGATACCGACTCGTCAATCTCCTCCATACTCAATCCGCATCATATTACTTGCACGAAAACAAGGAACTCGTTAACAAATTTACCCATCGATTTGATAGATTTTTCAACTTTCTATCTGGGCTGCTTATTAATAATAACGGGATCCGGAAAATGAGTGGGGCGCAAAGCCGAATCCTTAAAAATGAATTGAAAAGGATTTCCTTATTTTTTTCTCCTTCTGTAAATACTTTTGTATTTGCGGCTGAAAACAATTGGGAGGAATTTTGGACTTTTCCCCTCAGGGGTAATTGAATGACGAGGAGCCGTATGAGATGAGAATCTCACGTACGGTTCTGTATAGTGACATTGGAGCTGTCGACTATTCCACGACTACACCAAAAAAACCCAACTCTGCCCTACGTAAAGTCGCGAGAGTTCGATTAACCTCCAAGTTTGAGGTAACGGCTTACATACCAGGTATCGGCCATAATTTGCAGGAACATTCGGTGGTCCCCGTGAGAGGCGGAAGGGTCAAAGACCTACCCGGTGTTAGGTATCACATTGTTAGAGGAACCTTAGATGCTGTAGGGGTGAAGGATCGTAAAAAAGGGCGTTCTAGTGCGTTGCAGAACATTGTCATAACTTGTATCACTACAACGATTCCGTATCAGTTGTTCTGATATGTTAAATGTGTAGCCGACCCAGCATTGCCAGGGGACTGAAGCCTGCTACTACAGAGATTGATAGATATTAATTATTATCTATCTATTTGTATGAAACAACTTGGTGTCTAAGGTGTTCTATTCCAGTAATTTGAGTTTTACCTGGACTCTCACCTAGAAAATCTTATGACCTCTTTTCCTCTTGGAACAGGTTTAGATTACGACTACGGAGATTCGGTGAAGGCTTTATGCACATCTACTGATTGGATTGATAAACCTACGGACATTCCCAGTAAGATAACTGAATCGCAAGATTTTCTTCTATTATATCTAGACTTCGACTTCTTCCATCCGTGGAATAGGAGAAAACGGATACTCAACGTGCGATGAGTAAATATGATTTGCATCCTAAAAAATAAATGGTTCAAAATCATTTGAATAGTTTCTATTCAGTCATGTGGAAAGCTGTATTCGGTGAAAGTCGCACGTGCAGTTTGGAGGGAGATCCTCGACTAACCGGTGGATCCACCCTACAATATGGAGTGAAGAAGCCAAAATAGTAGCTTGAGATACCATTGAAATAAAAGAATTGATTGAAATCTGACATATTTATATTTGTAAACTCGTGTTACATCGGAGCAGTGTAGCGAACAGAAAGAAAAATATCGAATCAGATCCAATTTATCGTAATCGATTAGTAAATATGCCAGTTGATCGTATCCTGAAAAATGGCAAGAAATCACTGGCTTATCAGATTTTTTATCAGGCTATGAAGCGGATTAGGTAAAAGACAAATAGGAACCCACTGTCTGTTCTGCGGCAGGCGGTGCGCGGGGTAACTCCCGATGTAGTGACAGAAACCAAACGTGTAGGTGGATCAACTTATCGAGTTCCCGTTGAAGTAGTACCGGCAGAGGGAAAAGCTTTGGCTATCCGGTGGTCATTAATCGCGTGTCGGAAACGCTCAGGTCGAAGTATGGCTTCAAGATCGAGTGATGAATCAATGGATGCCGCCAGGAATTCCGGTAGTGCCATACGGAAGAAAGAGGAGACTCATAAAGTTGCGGAAGCTAACAAAGCTTTTGCTCATTTCCGCTAGTTTCGGATTCGTTCCAATCCACAATCTTTCCGTCGTGGATTGGAACCGGGGCACAAACTATCGGGGAATCAGAAGACACTATGAAGAAGTGGTTGAGTGAGGAGTCAACGACGAATAACGGGTGTCTAAGCCACAAGTGGGGATCGGCAACTACTTCTTTTTAGGTTGTTAATTATTAGACTCCTCCTAACCTAATAGGATAGCGGGGGGGGGGGGCCAATGCAGAGTTGCGGAGTGCCTCGCAAAAAGGCTTGACGCGTGACCAGTTTTTCAGAGACTGAAGTTGATTGAGGTGCGCACCGCATACCGCATAGGGTAAAAATTGAATTTTTTCTTTTGGAAAAGGAAAGCCTTGTTGTAAAACAATGGCTAGAAATTGTTTGAGGTATCGAGAAGAAGCCCCCATATCCGAAAATTCTGGGGACTCAATTAATTTCGGTTGACACAGATAGGTTTTTGTGATATATTACAAATTAACAAGCTTACTAGCCTGGGGAATCACCAATTATTTCTCGAAAACCGAAAATTACCATGACCGCAACTTTAGAACGACGCGAAAGCGCAAGCTTATGGGGTCGCTTCTGCGACTGGATCACCAGCACCGAAAACCGTCTTTACATCGGATGGTTCGGTGTCTTAATGATTCCCACCTTACTAACCGCAACCTCTGTATTCATCATTGCTTTCGTCGCAGCTCCTCCTGTAGATATTGATGGTATTCGCGAACCCGTTTCTGGTTCTTTGTTATACGGTAACAACATTATCTCCGGTGCTATCATCCCTACTTCTGCAGCTATTGGGTTACATTTCTACCCAATCTGGGAAGCAGCTTCCGTCGATGAATGGCTTTACAATGGTGGTCCTTACGAACTTATCGTTCTTCACTTCCTACTTGGTGTAGCTTGCTACATGGGTCGCGAATGGGAACTAAGCTTCCGTTTAGGTATGCGTCCTTGGATCGCTGTTGCGTATTCGGCTCCTGTCGCAGCTGCTGCCGCCGTCTTCCTGATCTACCCAATTGGTCAAGGAAGTTTCTCCGACGGTATGCCTCTAGGCATTTCTGGTACTTTCAACTTCATGATCGTCTTCCAGGCTGAGCACAATATCCTTATGCATCCCTTCCACATGTTGGGTGTAGCTGGCGTATTCGGCGGCTCTCTATTCAGTGCTATGCATGGTTCTTTGGTAACTTCTAGTTTGATCAGAGAAACAACTGAGAATGAGTCTGCTAATGCAGGTTATAAGTTCGGTCAGGAAGAAGAAACCTACAACATCGTAGCTGCTCACGGCTATTTCGGTCGTTTGATCTTCCAATATGCTAGCTTCAACAATTCTCGTTCTCTACACTTCTTTTTAGCTGCTTGGCCCGTAGTAGGTATCTGGTTCACCGCTTTAGGCATTAGCACCATGGCATTCAACTTGAATGGTTTTAACTTCAACCAATCCGTGGTTGACAGCCAGGGTCGTGTTATAAACACCTGGGCTGATATCATAAACCGTGCTAACCTAGGTATGGAAGTCATGCATGAACGTAACGCTCATAACTTCCCTCTAGACTTGGCTTCTGTTGAAGCTCCTTCTATAAACGGATAATATCCGTCTGGTTATGTGGCACAACTGGATGCCAAATCTCTTAACTCCGGAGGAGGAGGTTTGGTGTCCAACAAGGTGAAAGTTCGTGCGGTAGAACGAATGGAAAGGATGATAACAGCTTGTCACAATTTCACGATTATCAGTTTCCAACCTTGAATTCTGAAAACTATTTGGAATATCCTTCTGCGATTTAATAGATTGCGAAGTTTCCTACTCCGATTTGCGGAATGTAATCCCCCACCCCAAATATTTGGATAAAAAAAAAATTGAGATTGCATTCCTCATTTCAAAGATTTTCTATTGTCTTGCTATATACATGAAGTTAATATGTATGTGTATCAACCCAAGAATCTATCTAGCTTGCCTAACGGATAGATCTCGTTCACGTCCGGGGGGGGGGGCCAACTAAATCGACAGAGGGGGCGGACGTAGCCAAGTGGATCAAGGCAATGGATTGTGGATCCATCACGCGCGGGTTCAATCCCCGTCGTTCGCCCATCCAATTGGGTAATTCGATCCCATCGCTCTGCTTGGAACAGAGAGGAATTGTTGAGGTGGGTGGGATATGTGTGGGTCTCCCCGACAATAACAATTTAGAATTCCCGATCTAATTCCAGTTTTGGATACGACTATTCACAGAAATTACTAGACTCGTTTGAAATATTTACTCCACTCTATCTTGAAATTGCCAAATTTATTGGTATAATAAATGTGGGAAATAGATAGTATCTACCGCATAGAATTAATACGAAAAAAGAAGATGAGGTAAAAGAGGTGGCAAAAAAAAGAGTAGGAAGTCCAGATTTTTCATCTAGAATTTCAGAGTTAGTAGAAGTCAGTCTATTAGACCACTTCTTCGAATCGTTGAAAAACCAACATCTCAAAGAATTTTTAATTAGTCCATCTTCCAATTATGAACCTTTTATCAGATTATCTGACTTGTGATTTCTGAGTTCACTATTTTTACGCAATCTGCGTGATTCACTAAAAAGAGATAGTGGCATCACCCCGGAGATGCTGATGTTGCTAACGATACCAATTTATATGCATTGCTTGAGTGACAAAAGGTCGATCGGAAGAAGTTTTGTATTAGCGGGAGTCATTTATGGGGGTGACGGAGTAATAAAAAAACAAACAGAAAATTATGGTGACTTCTCCTGCGACTGCTTCCCCCGATTCGAAAGATCTTTATCTGTTGGAAAGAGTGGAATACCTGTTTCCCACCACTTAGGTTTGAACGGAGATATTTCTGCAGGTTCAACGAGAAGAGAGAAACAAGTTCGTTATGATGCGATGATTCCTCTGGTTTCCGGTAGATGGAAGGCATGCGTGGTGAGGGATTCACTCCTTGGCGGAGATATATCCAAGGATGATACTGAAGGGATTCAAGCATTTTGTAGGGATAGGTGTTTACAAAATTCAAGTAGGTTTTTCAAATTCTATAACTATCTGGTAGTTTCTAAAAGCAACCAAAGTGGTTTTGATTCGTTATTCTTTTGGGAAAATCATAACAAGCGAGATCTGGGTCGGTTACAAGCAACACAATGGATAAGCGACTCATTAAGTCCCGTGGTATTAAACTCCTGCGACAAGGCGTTACTTGAATCCGGAAATTCAGCAGATCACCGGGGGGATGGATCAGGATTTCATCTTGAGCGAGAAGCCTTTTCCAACTTGTCTTCATTTACGTCTTGTGAGAAGACGACGTCGTTTCGTGGCTGTATATCCGGATTGGATTGTGACAAAAATGGGGAAGAATTTCCCACTCTACACACTTATTCACAAATGAAAAATGGATTAATAAATCGACTCACCAAATCTCTCTCGATAATTGATAAATCGAATCTGATTTTTGGTGGGGCAATAGTTATTGACGTCGGTAATAGCGTCAAATCTGGGAAAGGATTTCCATTGAAAACGAAGGGTGACATGCCGCTTACTCAAATATCTGGCAAAAAACTTGGGCTAGCGAGTAGCAGACACCTCAACCTCAATGAGATTCTTCCAAACTATTTTCAAATATCTTCAGGTATACCTAGAAAAATAAGTAATCGAAGTGAAAATACTACTTCTTCAAACTAATTGAAAGAAAAGGGTAACATACATTCAATATATTCTTTAGTTAGATTGTATGGACGAAATGGAATCATACCTCTCTACTCAACATACATATTTCTTCTCTACGACTATTTCTGCGCATTATTTACTGAATATTTCTTCCAAATCAAATATCGGTTGGATGGCTGGACGGGGGGCGGGGAGTACACCGGTGTAACAGGAATTGCAACTGAATAAATAGTATCGAAATGGAAAGATAACGTAGAGCGCCTATTGAGCGAATATATTACCTCTCAAATTGATGAGTATAGAAATGTTCAGTCAAATGTGCATAGATGGCTCGATACGACCGGGGATTCGTCTCTTTTCCCTGTCGGGGAAGTCTTAAAGTATGACTTGGAGGAATCAATTTGCCGTGTATCAGTAGTAAGAAACGAATTACTAAGTAATATTGGTGTCAGTCTCGGTAGTAACAATCAACAGAACGAAAAAGATTTTCATCGATTTCTCAATGCTTTTTTTCTTCATAAAATGATTGTTGCTGAGGTTACTCGCCAGAAAGCTTTGATATATACCATTGATTACTGCATCGAAAAATTGAACGACATAGATCTCGAGAAATTGAACAAGATAGATCTCATGAAGCTTGATCTTTTATCAAGTTTATTCGATGGTTACATTGACGAACAGATACTTCTCCTCAAAACAATTCTTGAGAGAAAAAAGAGTTTATTCATTGAATCCAAACTGTTAATGGGTAAGAAATCGGTAGGCTCTTCGACCGAGCTGGAACCTGCAGTGAATCCTACTTCTCCCGGGTTGCCCCGCATCGAATCCATCCGAGCAGGATTTTCAAACGATGCTCTTTCCATTACGGGGAGGCAATTTTGGAATCCGTTTCTGCATGATTTAAACCGTGGGGGAGGTTCAACTAGAGATATTGGTGGGAATATTTCGAGATACATTTCCGATCAGGTTGATAAACTAAACTTTCTAGACGACTCACCTATACGGAACTGTGCTGGAAGCAACTTTATTCCGAGAATCAGAAGGGATTTTTTGATTGGGAGGTGCAACAGTAGCTATCTCAACGTCCTAGAAAACTTCTATGCGGGCTCCGAAGATGAAACCATCTCATCTAGTATCATCTCATTTATTCATCCCCAACTGTCGGATTCGTTGTCATCCAATTTATCGAAACAAACAGCAGGGGAGGTTGCTGGCCACGTACTCACGCCAATTCAATTTATTTCGTCTAATCTGCATGAATCCACAGCATTAGTAACTCATTCAGATGGACTTTCCAATTCTATTTCGGATCTGAAGAGGTTACTGGCAAGTTTGAACTCATCTCCTCGTGAAACGATAGAGTCATTTCTATATTCGTGCAGTAGCGCTGGAGTTTCTTTGGGGAAGACGTCGATAAACTCCGATTCATCGTCGGATCGGCGACCCCAATCTCGTCCCAAGAATCTGGTATTGGATCGAGTCTATCGAAAGAATTTGTCTATTAGGTATTTCTGGGAACCGGAAGAAATGGAAACATCTTACTGGTCGCTAAGACTCCCATTATACAACGATGTAACATCGAGATCTCTAGCAGAGTCGATTGGAAAGGAGGTTGCGCGCGAAGATACGGACTACGCGGATCAATCTATCCGGAAAGAGGCTATTCGTCCATCCCACTTTATCAATTTCAACGAATTATTAAAAGATTTGAACAGATATGAGATCTCTTGGATCTTTTGGAAAGACAATATCGGTGAAAAATGGAGCTTATTTATAGATTATATACCTTGGTTTTTTACCCCCACCTGGTGGAGATACTTCTACGATCCGATTAGAGAAACATATCCAGAAATAGTACTTAAAATAAGTTATGACTCAAATCATAATTTCCCCAGAATTTATAAAAGAATTGTTGAGGATGTAGTAGATGGCGCGAAAGCCTATTTATTCCAAAGGCTGCAAAGCCTAGGATTTAGATTTGACAACGATTCTATCAATACTATAGTATCCGAGATAGGTCTTCTTATTTTCGAAGAAATTCCTGATGAAGCGGAGATTTTACACTCGGGAGGATGGTCAGTATCTCAATTTTCCAATAGGTCTATCTTCTATTACTTTATTCTTTCAGTATTAATTGTTCTTGCATTATTCAAACACCCTTTGTCTGCCGTTTCGGGTTTCAATTCCTTTCATCCATGGAAGCGTTTCAATACTATTGAATATCTAACAGACCCGACGCGTGGATCCTATTTGAAAGAGGTAATGCATTCCCCCTCGACAAGCTAAATGTCAACGAGAGATCTACTAATCTATTCTTTGAATAGATTCTTGAATTACATAAATAATATAATCTTTTTCTTCTTCGTGAAAAACGAACTCGATTCGTGGATGTTTCATAAAGAAAGCTCCGATATCCTAGATAGTAAGAAAGAACTACTGACTCAACATTTAGTGACGAATAAAATTATTTATAGGTATGTATCGAAATTGAATTCCAATTATGATTTATTGAGCAACGAGATTTCTCATGAACCTTATCCACAAGAAAGATCTAATGTCTTGGCATACTTACTTCAATTCTGGCAAAATGATCTATTGAGTCACAAGATCCGTAAGTTGGATCCTGCGGAGAAGTGGGCTTTTTTCGCCCTCGAGAGAAATATTCTATTTTCAGCAACAACGAGACGAAGAGGCAGTCTACTAAATATGCCATGTCATGACATACCTATCTCACTCCAATCGGGATTATTACCATCTAAAGGAATTTTGCTAGTAGGACCCATAGAAACTGGCCGATCTTCCATTATTAGAGATGTAGCATTCGATTCCTACTTTCCAGTGGTGAAACTACCACTGAAGAAGCTGATATACAACCGATCCTTTTTTAATAATGTACGTGGAAATTTCATCTCGAAAGAAAGCGTACACCGATTAAATTTCGTTTTTGAAATGGCGAGAGAGATGTCTCCTTGTACACTATGGATTCAAGATATTCATGAATCGAATATTCATCGTTCGTATCATAAGCTAGAAGCTGATCCCAAATTCTTACTTTGCCAAATATTGAGAAGTATTGGTGACAGGCGCAGCAATTCCAACATCCGCAGGAATGTTGTTATCGCTACGACTCACGTACCTGCGAGGATAGATCCAGCTCCAATAGCTCCGAACCGGTTAAACTAATTGATAAATTTCCGAAAATCCAACGGGTATCAACGTCACAAAGAATTATCAATTCTATTACGTATCAAAGGTTGCGAAATGGAGGCTAATCCGCCTCTTCCTCCTATTGAAGGTACTGGGTCTGGAACTACGGGTTATAGTAAACGAGATTTATTCCTTCTTGCTAATGAGGCGTTATTAATAGGTACCTCCAGAAGAAGTGAGATTATATGCAGCGACGCAATTGAATTAGCTTTGCATAGACAACATTCGACTGCTAGTGATATGGGCGATGGGATAGAATCCGGTTCTGAGTGGGAAATCTTTTCTCACGAGATAGCGGAAGCTACTTCAAAGAATAGTTTGATAGATACTTATCTCACAAATACATATATTGGTCGTAACGCGTTAAAGATGCGATTTTATTATTTGTCTAACTGGTATGTGGAACCTTCAATAACCAAGTCAACATTTAATGAATTCACTCTATTTTCGCATATCCTAGGGATACTAGCTGGATTAGTAGCTCGCGATTCGCTCCAAATGGATATGGGAAAGAAAGAAAATTTCGTTGTTATCGACAAACTCGTAGAGAATGACTTGAACCTAGCTTGTGGTGTACTAGAAAACCTCTCGACTAATTTCTCACGTTCAGAAATTTGTAGAGACGAAAGTCAACACAGTAATAGTCTTTCCCTCTCCGTTCCTATCGCTAAACCCAAGTATTGTTCAGGTGTAACCTCTACAAGTCGTTCTTCTAAATTTATGAGAAGGGGGGGATTTAGCAGCCTAACCGACTTCGAACTGCAACAGTCACCCGAACTAATAAACTCAAGTCCGACGGAAGTGTCGCGTGAGATCACTTGGTCCCATAAGGCTTGGCGTCTCCGCTTCCTGCGAAGCGGGGCTTATGAATTGATGAGGGTATTATCTGAACCCAATCATTTGTATAATTTAATTCTCCTCTACCAAAATCGGAATTACATACCCCAACAAGATTTCGAATTCAATAAGATTAAGGGTGACAGAAATAAATGGTGTGAGAAAAGCGGATATCTATTCAGTTTTGAAAAATCTGCGACTAATGTGACAGATCAATCTATTGAAAGATTGGAGAACCGGTTGGATAACATGTTGTTACGCGAGCAATTTCTCGAATTGGGAATATCCGGCGACTCATCTAATGAATATGAAACACACTGTAATCGATTCGATGAAACGACTCGACTCTTCGGGGGGCGCTTCATCTGGGACCCCATGCTTCTGTTCCAGCCAGATCCTAACATTCCTCCCTCGCGTCGCAGCTTGTTGCCGACGAAAGAACTGGCGCGGAGGCTTTACACCATTTACGGTATGAGAAGGCAGCACCTTAATAAAATGTCAAATAAAAAAATTAAAAATTTCTTTCTCTATCGTGAAGATAATCCGAAATTGAAACCTGACTCATCTATTAGGCAGTGGAATAATCTCCCTTTGGATGAAGAGGAGCGAGATTCCGAATACGTCAAAGAAACTTCCTCTATGGATATACATCTGCAATATCCGCAGATATTTAGTCCCGCTCGCTTTGATTCCTACGTGGTAGCAGAAGATTTCCCAGAGCGATTTATTCGGTTTAGGCTTCTGGTTCACAGAAACAAATGGATGAGGCGAAACCGTTGCCCATTTCAGGATTTTCTTATCTATAATATGTTGCTTGAAATTTATTAATATCTATTCAATACGTTCTGGTTTGGTGGGGCGTCACTGGATCGAGCGACGAAACAATTTCTCCATGAAAGTTCATAGAACAAATCTTAGATACCCCTCATTCTGTCTAGATCTCTAGCAATATAATTAGAAGCCAAATCAGTAAAAGGGAGGTCTATATTTTCCTTTTACTGATATAAATCATTTTATTGCAACATCTTAGAAGGTTAAGGAACTGAAGACCATTTCTTATATGAGTCTTTTATGAGTCTTTCTGCTTAGAAAGAAAATTGAGAGGGAGCAATAGCTTATTCCGTAGGGATTTTGCAAAAAAGCTTTTCAAAATCACGCTTGGGATAGATCCTTTATCTCAGAAAATTGTGGATTCACTCCCCCCCCCAGATGACTGATTGATTCGCTCATTCCAATCGCTTAATACACCGGAATTGAAGTGGGGGCCCCCAAAAACGACCTCCGAATAGGCAGGGTCCTTGCCTTGGGGGTATTCGAGGGGTGGGGGGGTAGGGACGCACAACTATTTTTCCCTTCAGTTGTTAGAGCTGGAAATAAGCACGATAGTGAATCATTCACTGGTTGGTGGATCATGGTCCAACGCAATTTGATTTGGCATATGTGGGAAACACAACTATCCAACTACTAGGAATTACTGACGTAGATTCGAACGAATCTCCCCGGGTAGGATTCGAACCTACGACCAATCGGTTAACAGCCGACCGCTCTACCGCTGAGCTACCGAGGAAAGTGGTAGGGGATTCAGTCTCATACACACTCAAAGACCTCTGTTCTTTGAACCGCTTCTAAATCTGTGACACGTTAAGCTTTCTCCGACGTTTCGTGAAGTAAACTTCACGTACACTCTAACTCCCATTATAGGAGGAGGCGGCGGCGATAGCAATCCCATTTGAATGGAAGGGTCCCCGAATCATGGGAGAGGGGGGGGGGGGGCAATCGATCGAGGTCGAGATCAACCCCACAAGCCCCCTATGATTATGATCTGTATCGATCAATCACCAATTAGTACTTTCTATTCCCCCCCTCCAAGAAGCATAGTAGAATAGCCGCAGGATTCTCCTACCTCATAGAAAGAAGTACTCTGAGGAATAGAAGGAGCAGAAAGGGGAGAGATAGAGATAGAGATGGGGAAGATGAACAATAGTCGGGATAAATGAACACGAATTGGAGCTTCGTGAGACGAAAGTAGCAGTTTACGGCAAGGGCGGAATTGGTAAATCAACAACTAGCTGCAACATATCGATAGCTTTAGCTAGACGAGGAAAACGGATACTGCAAATCGGGTGTGATCCCAAGCATGATAGTACCTCCACTCCCACGGGATTCCTAATACCTACAATTATAGATACTTCGCAATCGAAAGATTATCATTATGAAGATGTGTGGCCCGAAGATGTAATCCATAGGGGTTATGGTGGGGTAGATCGCGTCGAAGCCGGCGGTCCCCCTGCAGGAGCGGGCTGCGGGGGATATGTCGTGGGAGAAACGGTGAAGCCATCGAAAGAATCAAACGCCTTTTACGAATACGACATCATTTTATTCGACGTTTTGGGAGACGTAGTTTGCGGAGGCTTCGCTGCTCCACCGAATTATGCAGATTACTGTATTATTATAACCGACAATGGGTTCGATGCCCCCTTTGCGGCAAATCGCATTGCCGCATCGGTCAGGGAAAAGGCGCATACCCACCCCTTACGGCTAGCCGGTTTAGTAGGAAACCGAACATCTGAAAGGGACTTAATTGATAAATATGTAGAAGCTTGTCCCATGCCCGTACTCGAGGTATTACCTCTAGTCGAAGATATTCGTGTTTCTAGGGTAAAGGGGAAAACTTCATTCGAAATGGCTGAATGCCAACCAAATCTGAATTTTGTTTGTGATTTTCATCCAAATATAGCGGATTAGACTCTATCTAAGCCGGAGGGAATCGTACCACGAGAAATTCCAGATAGGGAATTATTTAGCTTACTTTCCGACTTTTATTTAAATCCCAATTTGGAAAAGAAAGGAAAAACTCAAAATGATCAGCAAGATACTTTGCATGATCGACAAGATACTCCACCTAGTTTTACAATTATTTGAAACTGAAGAGGCTGCGTCTTCGCGTATACATATATACATCTACACCTCTCCAAGGAAACACTTTCACGAAGACTCTTGAGATTCCTACTTTTGAGTGCGAAACTGGTAATTATCACACTTTCTGCCCTATTAGTTGCGTAGCTTGGCTATACCAAAAGATTGAAGATAGTTCCTTCTTAGTAGTAGGTACAAAAACTCGTGGTTACTTTTTGCAGAATGCTCTTGGAGTCATGATTTTTGCAGAACCTCGTTACGCAATGGCGGAATCAGAAGAGGGAGACATTTCAGCCCAATTGAATGATCAGAAGGAATTGGAAAGAATTTGTTTACGAATAAAAAGCGATAGGAACCCCAGTGTTATTATTTGGATCGGCACCTGTACCACAGAGATAATAAAAATGGATTTGGAGGGCATAGCGCCCAAATTGGAGAAGCAGCTTGGAATACCAATTGTGGTCGCACGAGCAAATGGGTTGGACCACGCTTTCACCCAAGGAGAAGATACCGTATTGGCTGCTATGACACATCGATGTCCGGAGTATAATCATCGTACCACGGACCAACATAGGAAAGACATGGCCAGGGACGATGGGGGTAAGTCAAGTAGATGTAATTTAGTCCTTTTTGGATCTCTGCCTTCGAGTGTAGCTTCTCAATTGAATTTGGAGTCGAGGCGTCAGTCTGTTTCTGTGTCGGGTTGGCTACCCTCGCAAAAATACACTGAACTCCCTGCTTTGGGAGAAGGCGTCTACGTCTGCGGAGTGAACCCTTTCTTGAGCCGAACGGCGACAACACCAATGCGTCGGAGGAAATGCCAGCTTATCGGGGCGCCTTTTCCCATCGGTCCCGATGGAACACGCGCCTGGATCGAGAAAATTTGTTCCGTATTTGATGTAAAACCAGATGGCCTGGAAGAGAGAGAGAATCAGATATGGAAAAATCTTAGCGATTATCTCGAAGTAATAACTGGTAAATCCGTATTTTTCATGGGAGATAATCTGTTGGAAATTTCTCTGGCAAGGTTTTTGATCCGATGCGGAATGGTTGTTTACGAAGTAGGTATTCCCTACATGGATAGGCGATATCAAGCTGCTGAGCTATTGCTTTTGCAACACACTTGTGAGAAGATGAAGAAGCCCACGCCCCGGATTGTTGAAAAACCTGACAACTATAGTCAAGTGCAGCGTATGCATGAGCTACAACCTGACTTGGCAATTACTGGAATGGCCCACGCCAACCCCTTGGAGGCTAGAGATATAGATACCAAATGGTCGGTCGAATTCACATTTGCGCAAATCCATGGATTTGTTAACGCAAGAGACGCTCTCGAGCTAGTTACTCGTCCATTGCGACGTAGAAGTGACTCTATATTAGGCTGCCGTAGCTTATCGAGACAGACAGTAGATGCCTAATTAAGCTGCTATCAAATAAATAATTGTTGAAAATTAGTAATTAATCATTATGAAGAGTTATATATAATCATCTCTAAAATTTCTTAATCAAAGAACTTATTCATTTCATTAGTTCCTTTTTTATTCCATGATTAGGGAAGTGAAACCCAACCTCTCCGGTGAAGTTTGCGGCCCAAACCTGTAACTTATTTTTCAAAATCATTTGTCTTATTTGATATTCGTATGTATAATGTACATGGTATCGATACGGACGTCGGAAGAGTGAACATTGAGACGGGGGATACCGCTTGAAAGGTCTAAATGAAGAGGGAAAAGTGCGAAAATTTGGAAACGGGTGGGGCAGCAATTCCGTACATCAAAAATACTACAACGAATACAAATATATTGAATACTTTGTCACTGACTGGGCTGAAATCAATGAGTCCTTATATACTATTTGGCCTATATTACGGTTTACCTTCTACACTACCTGTTGGACCTTCCCAAATCTTATGTATGAGATCCTTTCTCTTGGGGGGAAATATCGGTGGTCTCGCGTCTTTGAGTGGTTTGATGCTGGCACAGCTAACAGCTGTAATATCAATATATTGTTCACCAATCTATATATTGTTATCAAAACCACATCTACTAACCGTCGCTGCAATACCTTACATGGTTGTATTTTGCCTGGCAATTAACGACTTACCAAATTATCAGATTCTGCGTCCCGTCACCTCGTCGCGCGATTCACGATTAGTTAGTTTATTCATCAATAGCTTCTTGTTTCAAATCTTGAATCCCATTTTATTACCGAATCCCGTGTTGACAAGACTAACCCACCTGCTTTTCTTTCGCTATAGCAATAATTTAATATTTGTAACAACTAATTTCTTAGGTTGGTTAACTGGTCACATAGTGTTCAGCTATTTGTCCAAACTACTTCTGATTCGCGTGAAAAAAGATTCGCCGATAATATATTTATCGGTAAAACGTGCTATCTATACAACTTTTAGTATTGTTTTTGTAGCAAACGCGCTGATTTATCTGGGCAGAGCTCCGGTGTCTTTTCGGACCATGAAGTTCATGAATGAATCCCATGATAAAGAAATGTCTTTTTGGGAAATTGCTGAGTACCCAGATTTTTTGTGGTGGTTCTTTAAGCCGTGGCCTACCTCCTTTTTTGACCCCTTAAGAGGGAATCGAGGTAATAGATTCATTAAAAATAGCCGATCCGATATAAATAGCAGCTTTTATAAGGCAAAAACATCTACATATTTATTCAAGAAGTGTATAACTGACGGAAAGCAGAGGCTATGCATTGCGGCGTTGCCCAGTTTGTCAATTTTCGAAAAATAATTGGAGAAATCTCTAGTGGGGTCCCATAGGTTCGCGGGGACCTATTCATCATATCGAGGCTGGATCTTACAGAAATTGGTAAGAAATAAAATTTTTCAAAAAGAATTGATAGATCGAGTCAAATTATTGGATACTGGGTCTCTCTTTTCGAAAGCGATGGGAAATAAAATTCGACTGATAAGTGGAGATAAAAGGAGAGTACCCCACGTCTACGACCCTTTCATGAGTAATTTACGTGTGCGGATTCCGGTCCCACAAACATTTTTGACGGAGGATGAGTTGAGTTTGACCAGATGGTATTGGACTGAGTTAGAGACAAGGAAAAAAATTAAAAGGGGGAGAGATGCCGCTGTAGCTAAAAAGAATTTCATCGAGGATTGGATTTCTTTGAATAAAGGGAGATTGAGGGGGGGAGACAAGAATCCTCTACCGTGGGAAACTTTGCCAGCAAAGGCTCGACGTATGTTCCAATTTATGTTCAAAAATCGAGTATTGTATGATTATGACGTACAAAAGATTCTCGGGAGGATAAAATCTCCGTCCGGGCCCGTTATCACTTGGGGGGAAATAATGAACTTGGATCCCGAGGATCGAGCATTATTTTTGACTTACATAAAACAAGAAGAGAATTGCTACAAATTTGATCGAATTTTCTTATCAAATAGATTTTTGGTAAGCGGCCGGAAACGTACCCTAAACCCAAAGAAAGGGGTGCGCACACTCCACAAAATTGAGGATCTGAGTGCAAATCTGGCTCGGAATAACGAACTATATTTCGATACCGAGTTTGATTTTCCGGGAGCGGATGGCGATATCCGTCACAGAAAATTGCGGAATGTCGGCTTCACCTTCGCAAAGGGAAAACCCAGATCGACGAAATTAGTAAAACGATACGCGAGAATATCTGACTTCCGTCGAAAATTCTTGAAGGGGTCGATGCGGTCGAGGAGACGAAAGACATTGCTCTGGAAAGCGCTTCAGGAAAAAGTGCGTTCGGCTTTTTTCATTAGACTAATGGAAATACCAATCTCACTTCAATTACCTGTTGAGCAGTTAACGGGTTCTAAGACCGGAAAATTGTTTATTGGCTTGGAAAAGGTCACGGATTACCAACTTGGACAGCAATTAACTACTTCCCCGTTGACAAAGAAAACTTCAAGTCAGTCGAAACTTGCTCGTTCAGCTGTAGCGGCTAGATCAGACATAGGTCCCATTCATAATGGAAGAGGCTACATGCTGGTTTTTCAATCGAGATTTCGAAAGTTTGTAAAGCTACCTGTACTTATAGTTTCTAAAACTATTGGCCGTATATTGCTTCGGCAAAACTCCGAGTGGAATAAAGACTGGATGAAATGGAAAAAGGAAATTCACATCAATTGCACGTTTGACGGTGAGGAGTTCTCACCGGATCAACTCCCCCCCCGCTGGTTGAGAGAAGGTATACAAATAAAGATTGTATATCCGTTTCGGCTGAAGCCCTGGCACTCCGGTGGGAATAAAAAACGACTGACTCCCCGGAAGAGATATCTGAAAGCTGACTCTATTGGGGGTAATAAGTCAAAAAACAAACGAACGTTGAGACAAAAGAGCCCTAGATTCACTTATTTAACTGCTTTGGGATATCAGACAGATATTCCTTTTGGAAGTATCCAGAAGCAATCTCCATTCTGGAGGCCTGTGAGAAAGGAACTGATTCGAACTTGCAGGGAAGGTTTTTCACTGGGAACCAAGCGAGCCTACCGTTTCCTCGATTCCAGATTCAGTTTGGGAAAAATATTGAAACCGAGTCTAATTCTATTGAAACAGTTCAATGTGTTTTTTAAGGCGAGGGGAGTCCCAGCTGACTCCGTCTCGAGTTATAATACTCGGATACGTCCCGTATTTACCGACGATGCAAATAAAATAGTAGAATCGAATTTAAATTTTGATGGAGAAAACATTAGGGGATCCATTGATGTCGGCAAGGAAGTGCGCCTAGCTAGTGATGTTAATAAGCAATTAGTTACTCAAAAATCAGCTGGTAATAAATTCGTGGCGAATAGTTGTGTAACCGGACCACCAAATCCGTCAAACGGAGGGGTTGACCCAGATCAACCGGACACTGAAACAACTCAAGTTGATGAATTAACTTCAGATTACGGGTTGAAGGATACAGACCTCGGCAATTTTACAAAACTCGATGAGGAAGAATTAACAGGTTTTAAAGAAATGACCTTGAAGTTATATATAATCATTGCAGAAGCAATCGAAAAATCCCTTTTGGTTGCATCAATACCGTATCTAAAAGTTAACAGAGATTTCTGTTATTACTTCAATGAACTTGTCGCGTTGCGCGCGCAACTAGTGGAAGTAATTAATACTACTATTCAGGAAACAGATTTAGTTTTCTCCAGATCAAAAAATAGATTATTGCGGTTTGGCGAAACTCAATGGCTACCTCAAGCTTATCTCTATAACAGTATTTGGGATCTCGGCGTGAAAAAAAGCTTAGACCTCAACTTATTGGCGACTGGTAGCAGGAGCAATCGTGAGAAAGAGGTTAGGAGCGACGGGGGCCGAGGTGGTGAATTAACCCCTTACCAGTCTGAACAATCTTCGGCTTATTCGGTAGATTCCTCCAGGTTCGCAATTGGATACGACTCAATTACTCCAAGCTCAGGTGAAATAAGTAATTGCACAGATATCTCGTTTGATGAGGCGACTAGTAAAATCGCAAAGGATTTTTTCAGTGAACAGGTTTTGAAGTGCATCGAAGAATGGGGATTTTTGAAGAAGTTACGCGATCTAGACGCGGGTAATTGGAATAAATGGTTGGATTGCTTTTCCGAATACAACTTACCACTGACACTGTGGCGCGACGTAGCACCCTACAGATGGAGAATTAGTTCTGATTGCTTGAACGAACTCAGTGATATCGAAAATAAAATTGCAAATGAGCGAGAATGTCACGTTCTTCGAGGTGAGTTACGCAATTATTCTATATATGCCAAAAAACCATTACTTAGGGATCGAATTAAAAATCTCAGTAGGCTCCGCAAGCGTAGATATCTACTACAAGGTCTCATCGATTTTGTACGAAATGGAGATGTGCGAAAATTTTCCATCCGACAAGATGCTGCCGCGCAAAGATTTTGCCGCGAAAATCGTATCTCGAAAATGACTAAAGTAAGGGGTAGGGGTATGAATAGATTCCCTGACTTCCACACTTCCGATTCAGAGATCAAAATCAATTCTAAGTTTGACTTGATGCCGTGGCTAGTTACAGATTTTGCAGGAGCAAAAGGTCTTTTTAAGAAGAAAATAAAGAGGTCAAGAGATCCTCTCTTGAGAGATAATACTACATACGGAATAGTGCCAGATATAAATCGTAGATTCCAAAAAGTATCTGACGAACTGTACGAAATAATGCTAGATGAAAGAGAAGATGCAGACTACCTGTTTCGGTGGAAATGGAAGTCTGAAGTGAAACTAGAAAATTTGAGAAGCCTAACAGCTCTCGCAAGAATGTTGGGAGATGACCGCGATCTCGTCACACTTTGTGCGAATACCTGTGTAGATTCAGAGCTATTGGACCTATATTTCAATGCAACAACGAAACTTGGTCTTTTCTATAACTTGTCTAATCTTTCAGCTCATCGTCTACCGATATTATTTGATGACCAAAATTTGGTGTACAAAATAATTAACCCCTTGTTAAAATTAAAGTCTAGGTTGAAAAACAGAGTCAAGAGACGGCTACACAGAAAGATATATACTGATACTTATATCTCAAAGTTGTTACTTATAGCCGCAGAAGTAAACAAGAAGCGGTCTCACATTTATAACATCGGAGATATCCTGCTTCCGCGACGTCGACGGGAATTTCGATTCCTCCGATCTCTACTAATGTCGAGGTCTACAGAACCGGGAGCACACTACTTTGACTCCAAATTTGATTCCATATCGAAAATTGAACGGACCCGCGGTAGCGAAGAATATGAGCCTTCGGAGCTAAGGGAAGTTCAAGAAGTTAAACGATTTCTGTGGCCCAGCCACCGTCTGGAGGAATTAGCCTGCACTGGTAGATTCTGCTTCAACATTACTACCGGGAGCCGATTTACAATACTTAAACTTCGTATGTATCCCATTATTCGGAATTAACCGGAGTGAAGGGGTATGAGGCGCGAGACAAATATTTTGACAGATGCGTAATTAATTGGAATTACCGAAACGGAGGTATTTCCAATTAACTACGCAATGTATATATAATGTGAATCGTGACAAAAGCTGTGACTGTTCGTTGGTGAGACATAGATACCCACGCCTACTTGATGCGGTACACACTTCGCTTGGGAAGAGGCGGATTTCGTTTTCGTCCAAGGCGCTATTGCTGCAACTGCTGACTAAACAGCTTATAATCGATTTGAGATGGGGCAAGCAATCGTAATTATTATCACTATTACTACGGATAAACATAAATCTATTGACGCGCAGCTAATCGGTGGGAATAAAGATACTGGGTTCACTGCTTCCCAAATTTATTACTTGACTCACCAGATTTTAAAGCTTACCTCCCACCTGGAATCACACTCTGAAGACTACTCATCCCAAAGAGGTTTGCGGAAATTACTCGATAGACGTAGACGTCTCTTAATTTACTTATCCGACAAGAATACAGCTCTATACACCAAAGTTGTAAAAAATTTGGGTATTCGGGGTTTAAAGGGGCGTTAAATATTGGGCGGAGGTTTGATATTTCGACGTGTCATAGTTGGCGCAGCTTCTCCCGGCGAAGCTAGATCCTGTGATATTTACAGGAAAGGAAGTAATTTACGGGTACGCATCTTAAAGAATTGGATCCAGTTACAGTAAGCATGGGCCCTCATCATCCATCTATGCATGGTGTCCTTCGGCTTGTTGTTACCTTAGATGGCGAAAACGTTGCTGATTGCGAACCCATCTTGGGATATCTGCATCGAGGAATGGAGAAAATTGCGGAGAATAGGACGATTTTGCAATACCTCCCGTACGTGACAAGGTGGGATTATTTAGCCACTACGTTTACCGAAGCAGTAACAGTCAATGCGCCGGAGAAATTGGCAAATATTCAAATACCCGGAAGAGCTAGCTATATACGCGTAATCATGCTCGAATTGAGCCGAATAGCTTCGCATTTGTTATGGCTTGGGCCGTTCCTAGCAGATATTGGTGCACAAACTCCATTTTTTTACATATTTCGAGAAAGGGAAATGATTTACGACTCGTCCGAGGCTGCTACCGGTATGCGAATGATGCATAACTACTTTCGCATCGGGGGAGTTGCCGCAGATCTGCCTTATGGATGGGTAGACAAGTGTTTAGACTTCTGTCACTATTGTCTCCCAAAAATTCATGAATATGAGCGGTTAATTACAAGGAATCCTATTTTTTTGAAACGGGTAACGGGGGTAGGTTTCATCAGCAGACGAGACGCTATCAGTTGGGGTTTATCTGGACCTGCATTACGAGCCTCGGGGGTTCAATGGGATCTCCGCAAAGTCGACCACTACGAATGTTACGACAACCTGGATTGGCAGATTAAGTGGCAAGAGGGGGGAGACTCCTTAGCTCGTTATTTGGTGCGAATTGATGAAATGAAGGAATCAATCAATATCATTCAACAGGCGCTGAAACTTCTTCCAGGAGGTCCATATGAAAATTTGGAGGGTCGACGTCTTGTCCAACAAAAAAAAGAGATAGACTGGGGTGGTTTCAATTACCAGTTCGTTGGCAAGAAATCTTCTCCCACTTTTAAGTTGCCTAAGCAGGAGCATTACGTAAGAGTAGAAGCTCCCAAGGGAGAATTAGGAATCTTTTTGGTTGGAGATGACGGTGTTTTTCCCTGGAGATGGAAGATTCGTCCACCTGGTTTTATAAATTTGCAGATTCTTCCTCAATTGATAGAAGGAATGAAGCTTGCAGATATTACGACAGTATTAGGTAGTATAGACATCATTATGGGAGAGGTTGATCGCTGAAACGGCAACTCATATCGAAATTTGCGGAAAACAATTAGTTCAATTATTTAACGAGTTGGGGTTTGCAACAACTTCCCCTGAATCAATTTGGATTCTGGTTTCTACTCTCACTTTAGTTACGGGAGTCACGACGGGAGTACCAGTAATCGTGTGGCTCGAGCGAAAGGTGTCTGCGGGGGTACAGCAACGTACCGGACCGGAATATGCGGGTCCGTTGGGAATTACTCAATCTTTGGTAGATGGAATAAAACTTCTATTAAAGGAAGACATCATTCCATCCAAAGGTGATGCTTGGTTATTTATCACTGGACCAGCCGTTGTAGTCACACCAGTTTTAGTGAGTTACTTGGTAATACCCTTCGACCGAAATATCGTTTTATCTGATCTGGGTATAGGTGCTTTTTTCCGGGTCGCTGTTTCAAGCGTCGTACCTTTGGGTCTTCTTATTGCGGGGTACGCTTCGAATAACAAATACTCCTTCTTAGGTGGTCCCAGGGCCGCTGCCCAATCTATCAGTTACGAGATACCCTTGGCCTTGTGTATATCATCTGCATCCCTACGTGCGATTCGCTAAGCGTTAGTAGTAAATGGAAACTTACTAGTTATTAGTAAGTGGTATAAAAGTATTATTAAGTGATAGACCAAATAGTTAGTTGGGTGAGATCAAACGGCGTTTTCGCAGTTACGGGTTCAAACCCCATACCCCACGTACGGGCGTAGAAGCATATCCGGTCGGTGAATTGAACACCGCCTCACCCCAGGTCTAGGCTCCATCCAGGCTTGACGCGGGAGCAGGTATTCGTTTTCCGCTTTCCCTCGGGATTAGATGAAAGTGAACAGTAAGAAACACCAATATGCGTAAGAGATTTGTCAAGCAGAGGGGGTTGTAGTAATAAGTAGGGCAACCGGAGCACTGAGATATCTAAATAGTTGGAAAGTAAAAAGTTATATCCGCTTCCCCTAGTGTCTCCGCACATGAGATAGACTCAGTCTCGGTAGGGACGGCTGAGTAGTGCATCCAAAAGATTTCAGTCTCGAGTATAGTCCTGTTCACTGCGACGATAACCGTTTGGAACGAAGTAACCCCCATGACATTTTTGGTGATAAGACAATTAGGTATGAACTTTTTTCAGTTTCACTCGGGAGCTTGCTGCAACAGGCATATTGCCGAACTAGTCGATCTAATTTTTCCCCTTATCTTCAGATGGAACTACAACGAATTTCACTTCTTTTTTTTTTTATTTAGAGATGACGAAGATATATGTTGGACCTGATAAGTTTTGCAGCAGGTCGTGATTTACAAAAAGAAAATAAATGAGGTTGAGATAGATTCGGAAGCAATTGCCTTGTTGTGGCAAACGGAATCCCATCAATCCGAGTCGGTGATTTTTATTTTAGCCACAGATGATGACCATGCGTCATAAATCCCTCTCTATGAAATTGATGAGGAGCCGTATGAAGCTGTAATTTCATGTACGGTTTTGAATTAGAGGCGGAGGTCACCGCCGACTATTCTTATCTGGTAGCTTGAGTACGATTGATATAGTGAATACACAGTCTAAATATGGTTTCTTTGGATGGAATCTGTGGCGTCAGCCCATAGGGTTCATAGCATTTTTCGTTTCGTCATTAGCAGAATGTGAGAGGTTGCCGTTTGATCTGCCGGAAGCGGAGGAGGAGCTGGTGGCAGGTTACCAAACCGAATATTCGGGAATAAAATTTGGTCTATCCTATGTTGGTTCTCACTCAAATTTATTGGCTTCCTCGCCATTTGTGACAATTTTATATTTGGGTGGATGGGATTCCTCAATTCCCTTCTTCGAAAATCTTGGACTAGATTTTTCATTTCCAAATTCTAGCGGTGAGTCCTTCGACGTATTGGGGCCAGGGGTAGGCATCATCACCACATTATCAAAATCTTATTTATTTATATTTATCTCCATTTTAACAAGATGGACTTTGCCTAGAGTAAGAATAGATCAATTACTAGATCTTGGATGGAAATTTCTCCTGCCCATTGCCTTAGGAAATTTGTTGCTGACAGCCTCGTTTCAACTTCTGCTAATGAGCTAACCCCCTTCACTTCAGTTTCAGTTCAAGTCAAATCTGTTTAATCTAATGGAAGAGAGAAGAAGCAAATATGCTGTTTGTTTCTTTTCCTGTACATATAAGTTTATATGTACTAGAAACAAGTAGCAGGTTGGATTCATCTATTCTATGTTTTCCACACTAATTGAATTTCGAAGTTATGGGCAACAAGCCGTAGAAGCCGCGAAATACATAGGTCAAGGCTCCGCGGTTACTTTAGATCACTCAAATCGTTCACCCATAACCATCCAATATCCGTATGAAAAAATTTTACCATCCGAACGATTTCGTGGACGCATCCATTTCGAATTCGACAAATGTATTGCTTGCGAAGTACGTGTCCGAGTATGTCCGATCAATCTGCCGGTCGTAGATTGGATCTTGATGAGGGACATCAAGAAGAAACGGTTGAAAAACTACAGCATCGACTTCGGGGTTTGCATCTTTTGCGGGAACTGTGTCGAATATCGCCCAACCAATTGCTTGTCGATGACTGAAGAGTATGAACTCTCCAGTTATGACCGTCATGAACTGAATCACGATCAAACGGCTTTGGGGCGTCTACCCCTCTCTACATCCCAAGATGTTTCAATTCAAGTGGTTTCGGCTCCATTAAATTATTTATCCAAAAAGTTTGGGGGTGAAAGACTTAATACCTAATTAGTCACCTGTAAATGAAAATTAATTGGATTTTCTGGAAGGTCAATTGGTTGATTTGGTTATCTATAACCAAGAAGGAGAAAAAGAACGAGTGTGAAGTAGAGGCAGAAATTTCACGAAACATTGAAGTGGTTGTGTCCAACGAATCTATCTGAATTAATTCATGAATTTATTTTGTCACTAATAGCATCGGGTATTTCACCAGGAAGTTTGGGCACAGTATCATTTGCTAATGTGGCTCATTCTGCTTTTTCCCCGGGGTCGGTTTTCACCCGTATATCCTTATCATACTTCGTATCGAATGCTGATTCCGTAGCTGCCGCACAACCGCTTGTCTACGTAGGAGCTATAAATGTGTTAATTGTGTCTGCTGTGATGGTTACCGACAAACCGACGCGATCCGATTCTACCACTCGGGGCGTGGGATACTTCACCGTTTCGGGAGCTTGTGCAGCCCTCTTTTTGGTATTGGTTAATACGATTCATAACACAAAATGGTTTGATATAAATTTCACCAATCAATCGGAGATTCTTTCGCCAAATACACCTAGGATTGACGTCCACCAACTCGGGTACGAATCACTGAGTGAGTTCTTAGTTCCGTTCGAGCTTCTTTCAATACTTCTTTTAGTTGCTTTGGTGGGAGCAATTAACCCAGCGCGTGACGAAGACACAATTACGACTGACGAGAAATCATCTTTTCCATCATCTCGTAATAATTCTTCATTTTTCTGATTAACCCCAACCTCAATAAAAGTGGGAGAAAAATGGTTGCGGGAAAAATTTGACTTACCAACATTTTTGGAGGGGACTTTAACAAATCATGTTTGAACACGGACTAGTTTTAGGTGCTTACCCTTTGCGTGTCGGATTTCTCGGCTTAATTACGAGTAAAAATATGGTTAGGGCACTTATGAGTCTCGAGTCAATCTTTAATGCGGTTAATATAAATTTTATTACATTTTCAAATCTTTTTAACAATAAGCAAGCAGGGGGGGAGATATTTCCAATATTCGTGATAGCCGTTGCGGCTGCCGAGGCCGCCACCGGGTTAGCCACCGCCCTTTCTCTCCAGCGAAATAGGAGATCTACTCGTATCGATCAGTTTAATTTGTTAAAATGGTGATTGATAAGTACATCAATTGATTTTATCAATCTAATCCATTTTTTTTTTTCAACTAGAATATCCCTACCTTTAAAATTGTTTTGATACCTCCTTCTACATCGTATTTTAGAAGTAGTCAACTTATTCTTTTGGAGAAAGGGGACAAGTTTTCATAAAAAAAAAAGGGTTCCGATCAGGTAAATTTGGAGGTAAGTAGAAATATTTTACTTGGCGGTAAAAATATGTATTCGCGTAAGGGACGAGGGAAAAAAAGTGTTACTTCAACTTTTCCACTAGAAAAAAAATTGGTGTACGAATACGAATTCAATAGGAGTAAGTAGACTCAACGGCACATTCAGTGAAGATATATGACACGTGTATCGGTTGTACCCAGTGTGTAAGAGCATGTCCTACGGATGTGTTAGAGATGATACCCTGGGATGGGTGCAAGGCGAATCAGATAGCCTCCGCTCCTAGAACAGAAGATTGCGTGGGTTGTAAAAGATGCGAATCTGCTTGTCCAACAGATTTTTTGAGTGTACGTGTCTACCTAGGGGCTGAAACCACCCGCAGCATGGGTTTAGCCTACTAGTTAGCCAATGAAACAGTAGAAACTAATTATTAAGTTATTTTGACTCGTACTCGAAGCTTCAAGATTGCGAAGTTCGGGTATGAGTCGTTGTAATTGGCCCACGCAGTTTCCCTTGTATCAAAAATTATTTTTTATTCATGATGAGTAATGTACCTCGGCTAACAACGATCGTTCCCTTTCCAATTCTTGCCAGTTTCCTTCTTCCAATTCTGCCTCGTGATGGAAACAGAATTATTCGACGGTATACCCCGGGCATTTGCACATCGGAATTCTCGCTGATTACCTACATTTTTCATTGCCATCTTCGATTCGATTCCCGATCCATCCAGTTAATAGAGACGTTCAACTGGATAAACTCCATTCAATTCCATTGGAGGTTAGGTATTGACGGACTTTCCACGATTCTCATTTTACTCACGGGTTTTATAACTACTCTGGCAACCTTAGCAGCTTGGCCGATCACTCGTAATACACGGCTATTTCATTTTTCGATGTTAGTCACGTATAGCGGTCAAATTGGGTTGTTTGCTTCCCGCGACATCTTGCTTTTTTTCTTCATGTGGGAGCTGGAACTAATTCCAGTCTACTTACTTCTATGCCTATGGGGCGGAAAAAGACGTCCATATTCGGCCACGAAATTTGTTTTATACACAGCCGGCGGCTCCATTTTCCTTTTAGTAGCAGCCCTAACCACGAGTTTTTATGGAAACGGGGTACCCTCCTTTGATATCCAGGTTTTGATGAGTAAATCATACCCTATTTCGTTGGAAATTGCCCTCTATTTAGGCTTTTTAATTGCCTATGCGGTGAAATTGCCGGTATTCCCCTTTCACACCTGGTTGCCAGACACTCACGGAGAGGCACATTACAGCACATGCATGTTACTAGCTGGGGTATTATCAAAAATGGGAGGATACGGGCTGATTCGAATCAATTTGGAGTTACTGATTCACGCGCATTTTTTCTTCGGATCATGGCTGATATTGCTCGGAGCAATTCAGATTGTATATGCTTCTCTAGCTTCGATGAGTCAGCGTAATCTCAAGAGAAGGATAGCCTACTCATCAATTTCTCATATGGGTTTTGTAGCCATCGGAATTGGTTCCTTGACAGACGCGGGTATTAACGGAGCCATATCGCAAATGATTTCTCACGGCTTAATTGGTGCGGCGTTATTTTTCCCTGCAGGTACTTGCTACGACAGGACGAATACTCCCCTTCTTGATGAATTGGGAGGGATAGCAACTCCGATGCCTAAACTTTTTACCATGTTTAGCGCATTCTCGCTGGCATCTCTTGCATTACCAGGAATGAGTGGTTTTGCATCGGAATTATTGGTATTTTTGGGAATTGTCACCAGCGAGCAATACTCATTTTTATTTAAAGTGGAAATTACAGTGCTAGAGGCAACTGGTACAGTATTAGCCTCCATCTACTTGTTATCCATGTTACGCCGAATATTTTATGGCTACAGGCTTTCCAATGAATCAAATCCTTATTTAATTGATTTTGGTCCGAGGGAGGTATTCACCCTGACCTGTCTCTTCCTACCAACACTAGGTATCGGTTCGTATCCAAATCTAATTTTACCCTTACGGAATAGCGAAGTGTCCTCAATATTGCTTTCGTACCCGAATATCAAGTAGGGGGGGGGGGGGGGGGGGCCAACACAAAAAAATAAAAAAACTAAGAAAAATTAAATGATTACCAATAATTCGATGCGAAAATAAATTTATTTGGCTTTCGGTTCTTACTCGGTAGAGAAGCTCAATACTTATATACGATATGCCTGTCATTTCCCAACTGTTTATGCTTGCAATTGCTAGCACGAGTAGAAATAGACTGGGATGGGGAAACAGAAACAGACGAACAAGTGGATGCAGCTACTTCCTGCTCATCTATTAGACGTTTGTTTCTGTTTTCCCCACCCCATTTTTTTAACTACTTCCCTTACTGATTTTCATCTTGTTCACCCAATGGAACCGAAAACCCGGCAAATTAAACGTTTTCATCTCCGACTTAGCTTAGTAACTCTCACTTTTTTCGTTTCTATATTGGCCATCCGTAGTTATGTAATCCAATTCCCAGCAAATTGACTCCCAAGAAGCGAACCCAAACTAAAAAAAAACCTGTAGATGCTGCCGCAGCTGGCCCCTCCCCCATCCACTTGTTGGTTATCCTGATGTGAAGGTAAGTAGCGTGTATTGACCAAGTTACTAGCGCCCAAGTTTCTTTGGGGTCCCAGCTCCGATAAGATCCCCGAGCTTCATTAGCCCGCACCGCTCCGGAAGGTATACCAATGGTTAGTAACAAGAATCCCAAGCCTATAATTTGGTAAGCCCATTTATCTAATCGATTAATTAGTTGACATTTCCTCGAGTTTGGGGGTGGTAGATGAAGAAAACTCCGTGCATCAGTTCCGCTACGAATGTTTGGTAAACTACTACACCTGCCGTAACTGCGTCTTGAATCGAAGACGGGGTAGTTGTTTACCTCACCATAAGAAATACTCGATGGAGATATTGCCGACAAAGATCCGCACAACAGGGTTGCATAACTCAGCAGCGTCGTACTTACATGCGTCATCGACCGGTGAGACTGCAAGGCGGGTACTAAAGGCGTGGATTGCTGCATCTCTTCAGGAAGACCTAGAGTTGCAAAGGCGTGAGTCAGCATAGCACCCGGCGCTGTAATTGCACCCGACAACCCATTCTGATTCCTGACTTCCGGAATTACGTATAGTGGAGAGAAACTCCGTGAAGGAAACATCGATGACTCGTACAGATTGCTCGGTGGTAGATGCCTAGTTTGGAACCAGCGGATTGCTGGAAATTCCGTCGTACGGGGAGAAGCTGTTGTCATACTCTTCCTGCTAAGTTTACTTGACTTATCAGATTCATAAAATAAGTTGGTCGGGTTCGGCGACGTAGCAGAAAAAAGCATCAAAAACGAGATTTGGATAAAAGCGCGTTCCATATAGGTATACGTCGTAATGAGGGAAGACCAGTAAATTATTCCAAACGGATTTGATCAAATTCAAATCAATTACTACCAAAATGATATTTCCCTTCTTTTCTTTCGTACGAACGCGAAGAGGGGTAGAGTTACCGCCCCCATGACTCAAATAGAAATTAGGTACTAATTTCTATTGATTTGAAAAGTATACTGAACCGGAGAAAATACTTATTTACATTATAAGTATAAAATATATCTACATATCGATAGATACTTTTCACTTATCCATCTAATAATTATGGATGTGGAGGTTGGGAACTTTTTAAATGCCGCTACTCGGATTCGAACCGAGATGCTCTGGCACTGCTTCCTAAGAGCAGCGTGTCTACCTGTTTCACCATAGCGGCTTCTTATGGGAGAAGAGAAAGGATATATATATATATATATATATATATGTATTTATGTGTGTGTGAATATATTCTACATCAGTTTGGGATGACACGTCAATGCCTAGTTGCGGAAAATGGAAGAGTATACCGACAAATCATTCCCGGAGTGGCAGGGGGGAATAATGGTTTTCCAGAATAAATTACTTCAACAAATAGAAAATCGATTTAACAAGTAACTAATGAAGTTGAAATAGTGCTAGCACTAGCATATAACGTCAAACATATATATATATATATATATATATATGTGTATGTGTACATATATGACGGAATATGGCGCAGTTTGGTAGCGCGCCATCTTGGGGTGATGGAGGTCACAGGTTCGAATCCTGCTATTCCGAATGAAGATGGAGTTACTGGGTGTTTAAGGAAATAGTAATATAGGTTTTTTGCTTCTCCAGGCAAGCCAAGCAATTGACAAACTGAAATGCATCTATATTTAGGTGGAAAACCTTTTCTTTTGTTCCCCCGAGAGCTGGGGGAGAAACTCCGAAGAGAAAGAAGAGGTATTGGAGCATTTTTGCCCCATTTTTCCTTTCCGAGTCATTTGTCTCGGCCCTGCCCGTACTTCGAGGAAATAAGGTCTAGTCCTTTATCCCCCTCTTTTGTCTCGATTTATATATATCCTCATTTATCGTAATAAAATAGCAGCTACCGGCTAGTTAGCTATTAGCTCCTACAATATCAAACCTACTTCACGTTTTAACTCTTTGTCCATTGAGTTCGATATTCATCGGTAGAACTTACTTACGTTATAGACGTGGTTGAATAAATTATTGCCGACGAGTGTCAAAACCGTCTGACAAAATACTTCAAATTTCTGGTCCAGTATTTTATATTACGGAGTCAAATTTTTCGTCAGCCTTGACGTACTAGTACTAATTGGTATCACACCTCTTCCTTGCGTCTGGGGGTTTTTTATACAACCACCTACTCTATCTATCTATCTATATCTATCTATATCTATCTATATATAGATAGATATAGATATTTTCAGAAGTAGCGGGAAAAAGTACTCCTATTTATTCTAGGAATCTCTCTTTTCCGTCATTTTTTCTGCTGTGTAGTAGAAACTTCTTGAACGACCGGTTAAAACAGATTGGGCCGGGGAAAAGGCCCTTGACGCCACTCCTACGGATCCAGTTTTCCACGCGTGATTACGAATTTTCTTCTTCGATCCAGAAGTTCGTTTCTTAGGAACTGCCATATATCTAGTATTTTTTCGCAACTAACTTGGAACTATGTTGATACGTACCAATAGAATGGATATAATAAAAAGAACTAAATAAAAATCAGCACGAGCAGGGAGAAATGAAAAACCAATGAAGTTCTATGCCGCTACATCACTTTTCTAAGTATCTATTGACTCGATATGAGAAACTATTTAAGATTTTTCCAGGTCTTTACCGCCGAAATAGATGGAATCAACAACGAATCGGGTCATATTTTCTCTATACCCAAGAGTTCGTCATGTTTTCTTCTTAGAATGGATCTTTTGTATAACCAGTTTTTTTTCAAAGCAACCGTGTAAGATTCTGCCTCTGACAGCCGCATCATCCAACCACGGATGGCCCAGATTGATGCTAGACCCGTGACGAATAAGTAAGACCCGATTTACCGATATTTTTGTATTGGACGTCACCACGGGGCGAACTGGGGCGAAGTGCCGAGCGTCATGAAATCTTCCCTGTTCTACTCGGAGCTGTTTACCGCCGATGTCAATTATTGCATATTTACTCATCCTAATTTTACCTTTTTATCTCTCCATTTTTTTTTTTAATACTAAAAAACAATGAGGGGGTGATTTGCAAACCTATTCAGAATCGAGTTGTCTGACTTGAATAAGTATCTCGGGCGTCTTTAAATATTGTCAAGCTTCTTACATATCGTTATAACATGGAACTAAAAAAGTGTACAGATGAAGTTTCTTGTCCAATTAAGCACTAATTATATTATTTGCATATATTCTATTTCATACTTTTCTCAGATTTTTATTTTCGACTCCCAACCAGAAGAAGTTGAAAACGACAATAAATTTGATTTGGATTTGATACGCCTGTGGAACTTTCAACTAGATATGCCTGTTTCATCCCCCTGTGTCCGTTGGTAGCTTCTCGTTCGACCGGATCCCTATTGTTTTTCTTTCCAAAAGCTACAAGAGGCTTACGTCGCCTGTGCGCGGCTTTCAACACCTCCTCATTAATCATTGCTATGTCTATTTCCTTTGCCCTATTTCGGCAACAAGCTGCGACTCACTCCATTCAGCAGTATTTGTGGGCTTGGATTCCAAGAAGTGATTTTTGTCTGAAAATTGGTTTTTTGATTGATCCACTTACTCTCGCCATGTCAATATTAGTTACTACCGTAGGTATTTCAGTGATGGTTCACAGCGATAGTTACATGTGTCACGACTAGGGGTACGCAAGATTTTACGCCTATTTAAGTTTGTTCACCGCGTCAATGTTGGGGTTAGTGCTTAGTCCGAACTTGATACAGATTTACGTATTTTGGGAATTAGTTGGAATGTGTTCCTACCTGTTAATAGGTTTTTGGTTTGCGAGATCCAGCGCCGCAGATGCTTGTCAGAAAGCTTTTGTGACCAATCGAATAGGGGATTTCGGGTTACTGCTGGGTATATCGGGCGTCTATTGGATAACTGGTAGTTTCGAGATCTTTGAATTGTGCGATTGATTTTTTGAATTGAATAACAGCGGCGTCATCAATCCGATCCTTGCTAACACAATTGCTCCTCCACTTCTTTCAGGTCCGGTTTCCAAGTCTGCCCAATTTCCACTTCATGTATGGTTGCCAGACGCTATGGAGGGACCTACGCCCATATCGGCTCTCATTCACGCAGCTACTATGGTGGCCGCCGGAATTTTCCTCATAGCTCGAATTTTCAACCTTATTTCGATATTGCCTCCAACAATGCATGTTATTTCCTGGGTGGGCGGAGTAACAACCTTGCTGGGCGCCACGTTGGCTCTCGCCCAGAAAGATCTGAAAAGGGGTTTGGCGTACTCTACCATGTCTCAGTTAGGATATATGGTACCAGCTTCGGGTATCGGTGCTTCTCGATCCGCTTTGTTTCATCTCACCACACATGCTTATTCGAAAGCTTTGTCATTTTTGGGTTCTGGTTCGGTTATCCATTCCATGGAAAAGGTGGTCGGATACTCCCCTACTAGAAGTCAAAATATGTTTTTTATGGGTGGCTTACGAAAACACATGCCAATTACTGGAACTACCTTCCCTTCGGGCACTCTTTCCTTGTGTGGCATACCCCCACTATCTTGCTTCTGGTCTAAGGATCAAATTACTACAGAAAGTCGGCTGCGCTCCCCTTATCTCGGATTAACAACTTCTATCACAGCAGGACTTACCGCGTTTCATACGTTTCGTATGTACCTTCCCACTTTTGAGGGTAATTTTCGCGCCAGTCAAAGAAATTACATCGGTTTTAATACTTTTCCCCCGCCCGAAAATATTATCACTTCACGGGGTGGGGCTCAACCAGAATCACTTACCACACAAACAAATAATAATGCTATATCTACAACAGATATGAAATGGGATGGGGTTGCAGAAGCGGGAAACCTCGTTACCCCGTGTCTTCCTGGAGGGGATCCAGTTTGTGGAAAGGCGACTCAAACTCATTCCGAGCGAAACTTGCTATATCCCCAAGAATCAAATTTTTGTATGGTATTGCCTCTGATTATTTTGGCAATACCCACCGCATTTGCTGGGTTGGTAGGAGTTGTCGACCCAATCCAAAAGGGAACTGGTCTGGACCTCTTGCTTGATTGGCTGATTTCCACCCCCTCTTTTTACGAAGCTAATAAATATCTTGAAAATTTGATGGATATATTAACGAGCTCAACCCCTTCGCTTAATTTATCCCTTATTGGATTATTAATTTCCCTCAAGGTTTATGGGCAAACTAACAAACTTGTTGATGCGAAAGTTTTTGAAAAACTGAAATTAGTAAATAAAAATTTATTAAATACTTTCGTATCTTTTACCAGAGACTGGTCCATAAATCGGGGTTATATTGACTAGTTGTTGATTTACCAATTCCGCCCTTGCCGTAAACTGCTACTTTCGTCTCACGAAGCTCCAATTCGTGTTCATTTATCCCGACTATTGTTCATCTTCCCCATCTCTATCTCTATCTCTCCCCTTTCTGCTCCTTCTATTCCTCAGAGTACTTCTTTCTATGAGGTAGGAGAATCCTGCGGCTATTCTACTATGCTTCTTGGAGGGGGGGAATAGAAAGTACTAATTGGTGATTGATCGATACAGATCATAATCATAGGGGGCTTGTGGGGTTGATCTCGACCTCGATCGATTGCCCCCCCCCCCCCTCTCCCATGATTCGGGGACCCTTCCATTCAAATGGGATTGCTATCGCCGCCGCCTCCTCCTATAATGGGAGTTAGAGTGTACGTGAAGTTTACTTCACGAAACGTCGGAGAAAGCTTAACGTGTCACAGATTTAGAAGCGGTTCAAAGAACAGAGGTCTTTGAGTGTGTATGAGACTGAATCCCCTACCACTTTCCTCGGTAGCTCAGCGGTAGAGCGGTCGGCTGTTAACCGATTGGTCGTAGGTTCGAATCCTACCCGGGGAGATTCGTTCGAATCTACGTCAGTAATTCCTAGTAGTTGGATAGTTGTGTTTCCCACATATGCCAAATCAAATTGCGTTGGACCATGATCCACCAACCAGTGAATGATTCACTATCGTGCTTATTTCCAGCTCTAACAACTGAAGGGAAAAATAGTTGTGCGTCCCTACCCCCCCACCCCTCGAATACCCCCAAGGCAAGGACCCTGCCTATTCGGAGGTCGTTTTTGGGGGCCCCCACTTCAATTCCGGTGTATTAAGCGATTGGAATGAGCGAATCAATCAGTCATCTGGGGGGGGGAGTGAATCCACAATTTTCTGAGATAAAGGATCTATCCCAAGCGTGATTTTGAAAAGCTTTTTTGCAAAATCCCTACGGAATAAGCTATTGCTCCCTCTCAATTTTCTTTCTAAGCAGAAAGACTCATAAAAGACTCATATAAGAAATGGTCTTCAGTTCCTTAACCTTCTAAGATGTTGCAATAAAATGATTTATATCAGTAAAAGGAAAATATAGACCTCCCTTTTACTGATTTGGCTTCTAATTATATTGCTAGAGATCTAGACAGAATGAGGGGTATCTAAGATTTGTTCTATGAACTTTCATGGAGAAATTGTTTCGTCGCTCGATCCAGTGACGCCCCACCAAACCAGAACGTATTGAATAGATATTAATAAATTTCAAGCAACATATTATAGATAAGAAAATCCTGAAATGGGCAACGGTTTCGCCTCATCCATTTGTTTCTGTGAACCAGAAGCCTAAACCGAATAAATCGCTCTGGGAAATCTTCTGCTACCACGTAGGAATCAAAGCGAGCGGGACTAAATATCTGCGGATATTGCAGATGTATATCCATAGAGGAAGTTTCTTTGACGTATTCGGAATCTCGCTCCTCTTCATCCAAAGGGAGATTATTCCACTGCCTAATAGATGAGTCAGGTTTCAATTTCGGATTATCTTCACGATAGAGAAAGAAATTTTTAATTTTTTTATTTGACATTTTATTAAGGTGCTGCCTTCTCATACCGTAAATGGTGTAAAGCCTCCGCGCCAGTTCTTTCGTCGGCAACAAGCTGCGACGCGAGGGAGGAATGTTAGGATCTGGCTGGAACAGAAGCATGGGGTCCCAGATGAAGCGCCCCCCGAAGAGTCGAGTCGTTTCATCGAATCGATTACAGTGTGTTTCATATTCATTAGATGAGTCGCCGGATATTCCCAATTCGAGAAATTGCTCGCGTAACAACATGTTATCCAACCGGTTCTCCAATCTTTCAATAGATTGATCTGTCACATTAGTCGCAGATTTTTCAAAACTGAATAGATATCCGCTTTTCTCACACCATTTATTTCTGTCACCCTTAATCTTATTGAATTCGAAATCTTGTTGGGGTATGTAATTCCGATTTTGGTAGAGGAGAATTAAATTATACAAATGATTGGGTTCAGATAATACCCTCATCAATTCATAAGCCCCGCTTCGCAGGAAGCGGAGACGCCAAGCCTTATGGGACCAAGTGATCTCACGCGACACTTCCGTCGGACTTGAGTTTATTAGTTCGGGTGACTGTTGCAGTTCGAAGTCGGTTAGGCTGCTAAATCCCCCCCTTCTCATAAATTTAGAAGAACGACTTGTAGAGGTTACACCTGAACAATACTTGGGTTTAGCGATAGGAACGGAGAGGGAAAGACTATTACTGTGTTGACTTTCGTCTCTACAAATTTCTGAACGTGAGAAATTAGTCGAGAGGTTTTCTAGTACACCACAAGCTAGGTTCAAGTCATTCTCTACGAGTTTGTCGATAACAACGAAATTTTCTTTCTTTCCCATATCCATTTGGAGCGAATCGCGAGCTACTAATCCAGCTAGTATCCCTAGGATATGCGAAAATAGAGTGAATTCATTAAATGTTGACTTGGTTATTGAAGGTTCCACATACCAGTTAGACAAATAATAAAATCGCATCTTTAACGCGTTACGACCAATATATGTATTTGTGAGATAAGTATCTATCAAACTATTCTTTGAAGTAGCTTCCGCTATCTCGTGAGAAAAGATTTCCCACTCAGAACCGGATTCTATCCCATCGCCCATATCACTAGCAGTCGAATGTTGTCTATGCAAAGCTAATTCAATTGCGTCGCTGCATATAATCTCACTTCTTCTGGAGGTACCTATTAATAACGCCTCATTAGCAAGAAGGAATAAATCTCGTTTACTATAACCCGTAGTTCCAGACCCAGTACCTTCAATAGGAGGAAGAGGCGGATTAGCCTCCATTTCGCAACCTTTGATACGTAATAGAATTGATAATTCTTTGTGACGTTGATACCCGTTGGATTTTCGGAAATTTATCAATTAGTTTAACCGGTTCGGAGCTATTGGAGCTGGATCTATCCTCGCAGGTACGTGAGTCGTAGCGATAACAACATTCCTGCGGATGTTGGAATTGCTGCGCCTGTCACCAATACTTCTCAATATTTGGCAAAGTAAGAATTTGGGATCAGCTTCTAGCTTATGATACGAACGATGAATATTCGATTCATGAATATCTTGAATCCATAGTGTACAAGGAGACATCTCTCTCGCCATTTCAAAAACGAAATTTAATCGGTGTACGCTTTCTTTCGAGATGAAATTTCCACGTACATTATTAAAAAAGGATCGGTTGTATATCAGCTTCTTCAGTGGTAGTTTCACCACTGGAAAGTAGGAATCGAATGCTACATCTCTAATAATGGAAGATCGGCCAGTTTCTATGGGTCCTACTAGCAAAATTCCTTTAGATGGTAATAATCCCGATTGGAGTGAGATAGGTATGTCATGACATGGCATATTTAGTAGACTGCCTCTTCGTCTCGTTGTTGCTGAAAATAGAATATTTCTCTCGAGGGCGAAAAAAGCCCACTTCTCCGCAGGATCCAACTTACGGATCTTGTGACTCAATAGATCATTTTGCCAGAATTGAAGTAAGTATGCCAAGACATTAGATCTTTCTTGTGGATAAGGTTCATGAGAAATCTCGTTGCTCAATAAATCATAATTGGAATTCAATTTCGATACATACCTATAAATAATTTTATTCGTCACTAAATGTTGAGTCAGTAGTTCTTTCTTACTATCTAGGATATCGGAGCTTTCTTTATGAAACATCCACGAATCGAGTTCGTTTTTCACGAAGAAGAAAAAGATTATATTATTTATGTAATTCAAGAATCTATTCAAAGAATAGATTAGTAGATCTCTCGTTGACATTTAGCTTGTCGAGGGGGAATGCATTACCTCTTTCAAATAGGATCCACGCGTCGGGTCTGTTAGATATTCAATAGTATTGAAACGCTTCCATGGATGAAAGGAATTGAAACCCGAAACGGCAGACAAAGGGTGTTTGAATAATGCAAGAACAATTAATACTGAAAGAATAAAGTAATAGAAGATAGACCTATTGGAAAATTGAGATACTGACCATCCTCCCGAGTGTAAAATCTCCGCTTCATCAGGAATTTCTTCGAAAATAAGAAGACCTATCTCGGATACTATAGTATTGATAGAATCGTTGTCAAATCTAAATCCTAGGCTTTGCAGCCTTTGGAATAAATAGGCTTTCGCGCCATCTACTACATCCTCAACAATTCTTTTATAAATTCTGGGGAAATTATGATTTGAGTCATAACTTATTTTAAGTACTATTTCTGGATATGTTTCTCTAATCGGATCGTAGAAGTATCTCCACCAGGTGGGGGTAAAAAACCAAGGTATATAATCTATAAATAAGCTCCATTTTTCACCGATATTGTCTTTCCAAAAGATCCAAGAGATCTCATATCTGTTCAAATCTTTTAATAATTCGTTGAAATTGATAAAGTGGGATGGACGAATAGCCTCTTTCCGGATAGATTGATCCGCGTAGTCCGTATCTTCGCGCGCAACCTCCTTTCCAATCGACTCTGCTAGAGATCTCGATGTTACATCGTTGTATAATGGGAGTCTTAGCGACCAGTAAGATGTTTCCATTTCTTCCGGTTCCCAGAAATACCTAATAGACAAATTCTTTCGATAGACTCGATCCAATACCAGATTCTTGGGACGAGATTGGGGTCGCCGATCCGACGATGAATCGGAGTTTATCGACGTCTTCCCCAAAGAAACTCCAGCGCTACTGCACGAATATAGAAATGACTCTATCGTTTCACGAGGAGATGAGTTCAAACTTGCCAGTAACCTCTTCAGATCCGAAATAGAATTGGAAAGTCCATCTGAATGAGTTACTAATGCTGTGGATTCATGCAGATTAGACGAAATAAATTGAATTGGCGTGAGTACGTGGCCAGCAACCTCCCCTGCTGTTTGTTTCGATAAATTGGATGACAACGAATCCGACAGTTGGGGATGAATAAATGAGATGATACTAGATGAGATGGTTTCATCTTCGGAGCCCGCATAGAAGTTTTCTAGGACGTTGAGATAGCTACTGTTGCACCTCCCAATCAAAAAATCCCTTCTGATTCTCGGAATAAAGTTGCTTCCAGCACAGTTCCGTATAGGTGAGTCGTCTAGAAAGTTTAGTTTATCAACCTGATCGGAAATGTATCTCGAAATATTCCCACCAATATCTCTAGTTGAACCTCCCCCACGGTTTAAATCATGCAGAAACGGATTCCAAAATTGCCTCCCCGTAATGGAAAGAGCATCGTTTGAAAATCCTGCTCGGATGGATTCGATGCGGGGCAACCCGGGAGAAGTAGGATTCACTGCAGGTTCCAGCTCGGTCGAAGAGCCTACCGATTTCTTACCCATTAACAGTTTGGATTCAATGAATAAACTCTTTTTTCTCTCAAGAATTGTTTTGAGGAGAAGTATCTGTTCGTCAATGTAACCATCGAATAAACTTGATAAAAGATCAAGCTTCATGAGATCTATCTTGTTCAATTTCTCGAGATCTATGTCGTTCAATTTTTCGATGCAGTAATCAATGGTATATATCAAAGCTTTCTGGCGAGTAACCTCAGCAACAATCATTTTATGAAGAAAAAAAGCATTGAGAAATCGATGAAAATCTTTTTCGTTCTGTTGATTGTTACTACCGAGACTGACACCAATATTACTTAGTAATTCGTTTCTTACTACTGATACACGGCAAATTGATTCCTCCAAGTCATACTTTAAGACTTCCCCGACAGGGAAAAGAGACGAATCCCCGGTCGTATCGAGCCATCTATGCACATTTGACTGAACATTTCTATACTCATCAATTTGAGAGGTAATATATTCGCTCAATAGGCGCTCTACGTTATCTTTCCATTTCGATACTATTTATTCAGTTGCAATTCCTGTTACACCGGTGTACTCCCCGCCCCCCGTCCAGCCATCCAACCGATATTTGATTTGGAAGAAATATTCAGTAAATAATGCGCAGAAATAGTCGTAGAGAAGAAATATGTATGTTGAGTAGAGAGGTATGATTCCATTTCGTCCATACAATCTAACTAAAGAATATATTGAATGTATGTTACCCTTTTCTTTCAATTAGTTTGAAGAAGTAGTATTTTCACTTCGATTACTTATTTTTCTAGGTATACCTGAAGATATTTGAAAATAGTTTGGAAGAATCTCATTGAGGTTGAGGTGTCTGCTACTCGCTAGCCCAAGTTTTTTGCCAGATATTTGAGTAAGCGGCATGTCACCCTTCGTTTTCAATGGAAATCCTTTCCCAGATTTGACGCTATTACCGACGTCAATAACTATTGCCCCACCAAAAATCAGATTCGATTTATCAATTATCGAGAGAGATTTGGTGAGTCGATTTATTAATCCATTTTTCATTTGTGAATAAGTGTGTAGAGTGGGAAATTCTTCCCCATTTTTGTCACAATCCAATCCGGATATACAGCCACGAAACGACGTCGTCTTCTCACAAGACGTAAATGAAGACAAGTTGGAAAAGGCTTCTCGCTCAAGATGAAATCCTGATCCATCCCCCCGGTGATCTGCTGAATTTCCGGATTCAAGTAACGCCTTGTCGCAGGAGTTTAATACCACGGGACTTAATGAGTCGCTTATCCATTGTGTTGCTTGTAACCGACCCAGATCTCGCTTGTTATGATTTTCCCAAAAGAATAACGAATCAAAACCACTTTGGTTGCTTTTAGAAACTACCAGATAGTTATAGAATTTGAAAAACCTACTTGAATTTTGTAAACACCTATCCCTACAAAATGCTTGAATCCCTTCAGTATCATCCTTGGATATATCTCCGCCAAGGAGTGAATCCCTCACCACGCATGCCTTCCATCTACCGGAAACCAGAGGAATCATCGCATCATAACGAACTTGTTTCTCTCTTCTCGTTGAACCTGCAGAAATATCTCCGTTCAAACCTAAGTGGTGGGAAACAGGTATTCCACTCTTTCCAACAGATAAAGATCTTTCGAATCGGGGGAAGCAGTCGCAGGAGAAGTCACCATAATTTTCTGTTTGTTTTTTTATTACTCCGTCACCCCCATAAATGACTCCCGCTAATACAAAACTTCTTCCGATCGACCTTTTGTCACTCAAGCAATGCATATAAATTGGTATCGTTAGCAACATCAGCATCTCCGGGGTGATGCCACTATCTCTTTTTAGTGAATCACGCAGATTGCGTAAAAATAGTGAACTCAGAAATCACAAGTCAGATAATCTGATAAAAGGTTCATAATTGGAAGATGGACTAATTAAAAATTCTTTGAGATGTTGGTTTTTCAACGATTCGAAGAAGTGGTCTAATAGACTGACTTCTACTAACTCTGAAATTCTAGATGAAAAATCTGGACTTCCTACTCTTTTTTTTGCCACCTCTTTTACCTCATCTTCTTTTTTCGTATTAATTCTATGCGGTAGATACTATCTATTTCCCACATTTATTATACCAATAAATTTGGCAATTTCAAGATAGAGTGGAGTAAATATTTCAAACGAGTCTAGTAATTTCTGTGAATAGTCGTATCCAAAACTGGAATTAGATCGGGAATTCTAAATTGTTATTGTCGGGGAGACCCACACATATCCCACCCACCTCAACAATTCCTCTCTGTTCCAAGCAGAGCGATGGGATCGAATTACCCAATTGGATGGGCGAACGACGGGGATTGAACCCGCGCGTGATGGATCCACAATCCATTGCCTTGATCCACTTGGCTACGTCCGCCCCCTCTGTCGATTTAGTTGGCCCCCCCCCCCGGACGTGAACGAGATCTATCCGTTAGGCAAGCTAGATAGATTCTTGGGTTGATACACATACATATTAACTTCATGTATATAGCAAGACAATAGAAAATCTTTGAAATGAGGAATGCAATCTCAATTTTTTTTTTATCCAAATATTTGGGGTGGGGGATTACATTCCGCAAATCGGAGTAGGAAACTTCGCAATCTATTAAATCGCAGAAGGATATTCCAAATAGTTTTCAGAATTCAAGGTTGGAAACTGATAATCGTGAAATTGTGACAAGCTGTTATCATCCTTTCCATTCGTTCTACCGCACGAACTTTCACCTTGTTGGACACCAAACCTCCTCCTCCGGAGTTAAGAGATTTGGCATCCAGTTGTGCCACATAACCAGACGGATATTATCCGTTTATAGAAGGAGCTTCAACAGAAGCCAAGTCTAGAGGGAAGTTATGAGCGTTACGTTCATGCATGACTTCCATACCTAGGTTAGCACGGTTTATGATATCAGCCCAGGTGTTTATAACACGACCCTGGCTGTCAACCACGGATTGGTTGAAGTTAAAACCATTCAAGTTGAATGCCATGGTGCTAATGCCTAAAGCGGTGAACCAGATACCTACTACGGGCCAAGCAGCTAAAAAGAAGTGTAGAGAACGAGAATTGTTGAAGCTAGCATATTGGAAGATCAAACGACCGAAATAGCCGTGAGCAGCTACGATGTTGTAGGTTTCTTCTTCCTGACCGAACTTATAACCTGCATTAGCAGACTCATTCTCAGTTGTTTCTCTGATCAAACTAGAAGTTACCAAAGAACCATGCATAGCACTGAATAGAGAGCCGCCGAATACGCCAGCTACACCCAACATGTGGAAGGGATGCATAAGGATATTGTGCTCAGCCTGGAAGACGATCATGAAGTTGAAAGTACCAGAAATGCCTAGAGGCATACCGTCGGAGAAACTTCCTTGACCAATTGGGTAGATCAGGAAGACGGCGGCAGCAGCTGCGACAGGAGCCGAATACGCAACAGCGATCCAAGGACGCATACCTAAACGGAAGCTTAGTTCCCATTCGCGACCCATGTAGCAAGCTACACCAAGTAGGAAGTGAAGAACGATAAGTTCGTAAGGACCACCATTGTAAAGCCATTCATCGACGGAAGCTGCTTCCCAGATTGGGTAGAAATGTAACCCAATAGCTGCAGAAGTAGGGATGATAGCACCGGAGATAATGTTGTTACCGTATAACAAAGAACCAGAAACGGGTTCGCGAATACCATCAATATCTACAGGAGGAGCTGCGACGAAAGCAATGATGAATACAGAGGTTGCGGTTAGTAAGGTGGGAATCATTAAGACACCGAACCATCCGATGTAAAGACGGTTTTCGGTGCTGGTGATCCAGTCGCAGAAGCGACCCCATAAGCTTGCGCTTTCGCGTCGTTCTAAAGTTGCGGTCATGGTAATTTTCGGTTTTCGAGAAATAATTGGTGATTCCCCAGGCTAGTAAGCTTGTTAATTTGTAATATATCACAAAAACCTATCTGTGTCAACCGAAATTAATTGAGTCCCCAGAATTTTCGGATATGGGGGCTTCTTCTCGATACCTCAAACAATTTCTAGCCATTGTTTTACAACAAGGCTTTCCTTTTCCAAAAGAAAAAATTCAATTTTTACCCTATGCGGTATGCGGTGCGCACCTCAATCAACTTCAGTCTCTGAAAAACTGGTCACGCGTCAAGCCTTTTTGCGAGGCACTCCGCAACTCTGCATTGGCCCCCCCCCCCCGCTATCCTATTAGGTTAGGAGGAGTCTAATAATTAACAACCTAAAAAGAAGTAGTTGCCGATCCCCACTTGTGGCTTAGACACCCGTTATTCGTCGTTGACTCCTCACTCAACCACTTCTTCATAGTGTCTTCTGATTCCCCGATAGTTTGTGCCCCGGTTCCAATCCACGACGGAAAGATTGTGGATTGGAACGAATCCGAAACTAGCGGAAATGAGCAAAAGCTTTGTTAGCTTCCGCAACTTTATGAGTCTCCTCTTTCTTCCGTATGGCACTACCGGAATTCCTGGCGGCATCCATTGATTCATCACTCGATCTTGAAGCCATACTTCGACCTGAGCGTTTCCGACACGCGATTAATGACCACCGGATAGCCAAAGCTTTTCCCTCTGCCGGTACTACTTCAACGGGAACTCGATAAGTTGATCCACCTACACGTTTGGTTTCTGTCACTACATCGGGAGTTACCCCGCGCACCGCCTGCCGCAGAACAGACAGTGGGTTCCTATTTGTCTTTTACCTAATCCGCTTCATAGCCTGATAAAAAATCTGATAAGCCAGTGATTTCTTGCCATTTTTCAGGATACGATCAACTGGCATATTTACTAATCGATTACGATAAATTGGATCTGATTCGATATTTTTCTTTCTGTTCGCTACACTGCTCCGATGTAACACGAGTTTACAAATATAAATATGTCAGATTTCAATCAATTCTTTTATTTCAATGGTATCTCAAGCTACTATTTTGGCTTCTTCACTCCATATTGTAGGGTGGATCCACCGGTTAGTCGAGGATCTCCCTCCAAACTGCACGTGCGACTTTCACCGAATACAGCTTTCCACATGACTGAATAGAAACTATTCAAATGATTTTGAACCATTTATTTTTTAGGATGCAAATCATATTTACTCATCGCACGTTGAGTATCCGTTTTCTCCTATTCCACGGATGGAAGAAGTCGAAGTCTAGATATAATAGAAGAAAATCTTGCGATTCAGTTATCTTACTGGGAATGTCCGTAGGTTTATCAATCCAATCAGTAGATGTGCATAAAGCCTTCACCGAATCTCCGTAGTCGTAATCTAAACCTGTTCCAAGAGGAAAAGAGGTCATAAGATTTTCTAGGTGAGAGTCCAGGTAAAACTCAAATTACTGGAATAGAACACCTTAGACACCAAGTTGTTTCATACAAATAGATAGATAATAATTAATATCTATCAATCTCTGTAGTAGCAGGCTTCAGTCCCCTGGCAATGCTGGGTCGGCTACACATTTAACATATCAGAACAACTGATACGGAATCGTTGTAGTGATACAAGTTATGACAATGTTCTGCAACGCACTAGAACGCCCTTTTTTACGATCCTTCACCCCTACAGCATCTAAGGTTCCTCTAACAATGTGATACCTAACACCGGGT